TCTATAGTAGAGATAGTCGCACGTAATGACAGATCACGGCCATATTATTAAAAGCTTGTGGTAAGAATGGGTTTCGTTCCAGTGCCCGGAAATAATATTCCAAAGCCCTTGTATGCTCTCCGTTGCTTGTGTGTATAAGTCCTATGTTATAGAGTATATAACTTCGATCATAGGGATCAATTTCTGGTCGCGTAGCTTCATAATAATTTTGTAAAGCTTCCGCATAATTTCCTTCGGATTGAGCCAACATCCGTTACGGTCGTTCATTCTATTCAAAGAATCTCCGTTCCAGAACCGTACGTGAGATTTTCATTTCATATGGCTCCTCCCTTCTTTCTGCGCATAGTACTAAGGGAAATAATCCATGAAATTCAAATTTGACTATTCTCATTATGAACTGAAAGGAGCTAGTATTTTTACAAGAAATCTCTAGCCAGCCTTCCTGCAAGAGGTTGTTTATTAACACCAACTGTATTAGTACTAGATGGAAATGGTAACTCCAACAATTTCTTTGTCCTCAACGCCCCCTATTTCCAGGAATTAGTCACTTCAACGATCTTTGATGGTTATACGGATACCCAAAGTACGAACGAGATGGATGTTTGTTGTCCCAACCATTCTTGTTAGCCCCGATACCGATAAGGAAAAGGGTAATTTATAACAAAGTTTTCATGTTGTTGATTCCTAGGTGTAGTGCTTCTTCCCCTATGCTGCCTATTGGTACTAGTGGAGTAGGATTGACTCGCAATACGGAACCCATAGGTGTAACCTTTCGCTAAATACTAAAATCAACAATTGAAGCATCCGAGGCTGCATCAATCGAGGATACACGACAGAAGGAATTGTTCTATCTACAAACTTCACCTTCACCAAGCGTGGGTTTATTTTAATAATTTGGTTTTTTCTATCTCGAACCATGTCTCTTTTCTTTCTCGTAATACTGGACCTAAAAAAAAAAAGAATCAAATCGCACCATCTCTGTAATAGGTAAATGCCTTTTTTTCTCCGGAAGTTGTCGGAATTATTCGTAATAAGATATTGGCCACAATTGAAGAGGTCTTATCAATAAAATTTGCATTTATCTGAGATCTTGGCATAATTAACAATCCATTCTATAATTCTTTTCATTACCCTTAGGGTAAGGGGAAAATGATCCCGCAAACTAAAGGAATTGTACGGTACGAAATAACATAAAATAAAAACAGACTAATTCTAAAAAAAGATGTGGACCTTTTGTTTGGATTGGACAAGGAGAGATATGAAATATTGAAATCAGATTCGATTTCATTCGAATTTCGTAGTATAACAATGAACGGAACTATAAATATTTCATCTAAGTTGAATAACCAAGGATTGTACTGCGGATTCTGATAATTCGAGAAGTTTTTATTTGGTTATGATCCAAAGAAGAAACAAAAAACAAAACGAAATAATTTTTCTATAAAAAAATGGATAAGACTAAGGTAAGTATCCGTTTTGTTTTTTGTTTGCATAACATGCATATGCCATGTCATACAATTTAAATATAAAAATACACGGGACGATTCAATAATTTGTATTAGATCCATGGGATAGCTAATGAGCTAAATTTTTGTTGAGAAATAAAAAATTTTATTTGATTTGAAAGGAATTTTTCCTATGGAACTATTCATCAGTCGCACTTGTACTGCAATAATATGAATGACTCGCTATTCACTATTCACTCGGTTTCTGGTCAATAATAAGATTATGTAGGAGAGATGGCCGAGTGGTTCAAGGCGTAGCATTGGAACTGCTATGTAGACTTTTGTTTACCGAGGGTTCGAATCCCTCTCTTTCCGTTTATCTTAATTCACCGACGTTACTGAATCAAATCAAATACCATCATCTCAACAAGAGGACCCTTATTTGATATAAATTCTCGATTCCTAATCACATTACTGTGATACGTAAAATACAAATATCGGAAAAAGAAAGAGCAAAAAATATTACCGCTTGTCCGTTTGTGATAGGTGAATAATAAAAATTCGGACCAAGGCCCTTAGATCTATTTATTTTTATTTCGGCGAAAACAGACAAAATTCTATGAATTTTTCTTTGTTATTTTTGTGAGGTTCAAGTCTGACGGGAATAATATTCTACGACTAACAACTCATTTATTTTCAAACCAATCCATTTACTATCTACTATTTGATTTACTACTCCTTTATATTGGAATGAGTCAAAAGTCAAATGTTTTGGCAATTCCTCGTGGGGGGATAAAGAAATATAATTTTTAATCAGAGCTTTCGATCTTTGTTTATCCTTCGTAGTAATAATATCTCTCGGTTTACAACGATAACTTGGTATATCCACTATACCACCATTAACTAAAATATGTCTATGGTTAACTAATTGCCTGGCTCCTGGAATCGTCGAAGCTATACCCAATCGGAAAAGGATATTATCCAAACGCATCTCGAGTAATTGTAGTAAAACCTGACCTGTTGACCCTTTAGCTTTTCCAGCGATATGCACATAT